ACCTCTATAACCTGTGGGACGGAAGATACCGGTCACAGACCCAATGCGACTAGGAGCCCGAACAATGATCATATCCCCCATCCTCGTCGGAGAAGGGGTTACAGCTTTGCCTAGGCCCGGCATGTTCCCCGAACCCCAATTCTTAGAAGCCCAAATAAGACAAGAAAGAAGGGAACCAAGGCATATTCGAAAAAGGCCAAATCCCGGGTCCAGCAAAAAACGAAAGATGATTTGAGAACCCATTTCTTTACTTGGGTTCTCAATTTGCATCTTTCTTAACCATTTTTGAAAAAACCTTCCGGATCAAAACTTCTCATAGTTCCTGTTTCCTTCCATTCTAACTAACTAACTCTTACTCTTTAAAACCTTCACAGACCGTGACTTTTGAAGTCAGTGTATCGCCGGCTCGGGAAAGCGGAACTCACTAGATGACAGGCAACTTAAAGACTCAATGCCTCCCCATATTATATACAGCAAGGGCCCACTCAATGTCTCGATTGAGAGTTTCTACGATTAACTATTTGAAATCCTGAGATGAGGAATTGAGAGACCCTCCACTCCCGATTCCAAAATGGAACAATCTTCCGAAACCTAACCAATTCTCCGCATCTACAGACTGGTCAATTGTGGAGTTTTTGTCCATTATCTACGCAATTATGAGGTGAGGTGATTCTCTACTCTTTTCCCTCTGTCTGTAACTTAATGTTGGCGCTTGCGGCGGCTCAAAATGTAGTGCTTTGAGGCCATTCGGAAGATCCTGCATGAGGGGGGTGAAGGATGCAGTCACTATCTCAAGGTATGATCGACGACATCTCCTACTCCGGTTTCGCAGCTCGGAGGATTTCCTTTCAGTCTGGACACGAGATCGTTGGGTGATGAAGGGGCAGCTCGTCAAGATCTTCCGTTGGTCGGCATGGTTCCGGCCGGGGCTAGAATCTTCTATTGTCCCCGTCTGGTATGACCTTCCGCAGCTCCCTCCTTGCTTTTACAATATGGGTTTTTGATCTTCCTTGGCATCGGTGGTTGGGCGTTTACTGAAGATAGGGTCTCTCACCTACGAGATCGGCACTGTCGTGGGTGCGTGTGGAAGTTGACGCTAGCAAACCTCTCACCAAGCTTGGTATGGGAGAATCTGGAAGATGGCAGGAGTTGCAAAAACTGGGTAGATTCAGAGGGATCATCTCCTGCTGCAAGCTCGGGCACGTCTCTTCAGCGTGTCGCAGAGGTGCTCAACCAGATAAGGCTCCTCCCCCGGCTCCACCGAAGCCCCAGCAACGCTGGGTTCCCAAAGCGGGGACGACGGAAACACTGAATGATCCGGCTGTGCAAGACTCTGGAGCGACGACTGCACAAGTCTTGAACCCTCAATCCGAGTCCCAGGAAAACTCGGAACCGGAAGCACATTCAGGTGTAAATCCTGGTCGTGATTCGGCAGGGAATAAAAGTGGTGCCCCAACTCCTGATGTGATTAACCCTAACTCCTCTCCCAGCATGCCGACGGTGAATGAAACTTCCTCTCCCACATGCACAGCGGTCTTAGAAGGTCCTTCTGCTATTCCGGTCTCCTCAGCAGAGGCGCATACAAATTTGGATGCTCAGGCGGAGCCCAATGCTCCCTCTGGGGTGGGCGGAGAGGAGGTGCCTGGAGCATCAGATTCCAAGAGAAAAAACCTGATGCTGATAACTCTAATCAGCAGGAGCCTCCTACCGATGGACTTCTATGCAAGAACTCATTTTTGGTGTTGGAAGATCTGCAGGCCCTAGAAGCTGATGAGCTGGCCGAGAATATTATCCAGGAGCAGATGCTAATCCAAGCTTCAACCGGCAAATCGGCCTGGCCAGTAGCCAGAAGAAGAAGCAAAAGGTTCAAATTAGACCACTGAGTGTCAAAACCAGAGGTATGGTGGGGCGTAATCAAGAGCTTCATTCTCTTTCTTCCTAATGGTGTGTGGTTTAACATGGAATATTCGAGGAGTCACAACCCCTCTCGTAGTAGATTACACTCGTTGATCAAGGAACATAATCTACAATTCTTGGCACTTCTTGAACCTATGATTGATAGTAGCAAACTTCCGAAGTGAAGTCGGAAACTCTCAATGGACAACTTTTTGTCTCAGTCAACTGGCGTCTCAAAGATTTGGTTTTTGTGGAAGTCTGGTATTAGCTTTGTTCCTTACCACTCTCATGAACAGATTGTGACATTCTTGCTGCGGACAGCCGTCGGCATATTTTTCTTTTTTATCTAAATGCAACATCAGAGAAAGGAGGGAGCTGTGGAGTCAACTCACACATCTAGCTTCAGTGATTGATCTCCCCTGGATGATATCCGGGGATTTTCATTCTGTTTTGTACATGGATGAGAAGTTGGGTGGCAATCCTCCTGATATTCAGGCTATGACTGACTTTAATGATGCTCTTAGTGCAGCCCATTTGATGGATTCAGGTTATATTGGGAGTTTTTATACTTGGTCAAATAACATGGAGGGTTCAAATTGCATAAGGGCTCGTCTTGATAGATGTCTCATCAATTCAAGATGGTTAGTCCGTTTCCCACATACGACGGTGCAGCACCTCAGCAGAACACTCTCAGACCATGCCCCCCTTCATTTATCCTGGAGAGAGCAGCTAACCCAGGAACCAAGACCTTTCATCTTTCAGTGTGGACCATGCACCCAGATTTTCACTCAGTGGTGGAGAATGATTGGAAGGAGCCTATCTTTGCAAGCCCTTTGTTTAGTGGGTAAACTAAAGCGGCTCAAAAGGGTGTTAAAGGATTGGAATAAATCCACGGCAACCTCTTTCATCATGTTGCTGATGCGGAGGATGGTGTTCTTCTAGCTCAGTATCAGTATGATGCAGACCCGAGTCCGGATAATTTAAAAAGGCTTCAAGAAGCGAAGGACGCACTTGTTCAAGTCCATCTGCAGGAGGGTCCGAAGGAGTTGGAGGCAAAAATCTCATCTTAAATGGCTTCAAGATGGAGATCGTAATACGAGTTTTTTCCATTCTATTGCTGTCCAAAAAAGGTCCTTGGCTGCCATCAGGGAACTCACTACGGATTCTGGTGACACGGGCAGTGATCCCTCATTAATTTCTTCCATGATTACTAATTACTATCAAGATTTGTTCTCCTCCCAGTATCTCTCGGAGGAGCTTTTGCAGGTTATCCCACCCATAATAACATCTGAGCATAATGATCTCCTGCTTAAACCTCCAACTGAAGATGAGGTTCGGCATGTGGTTTTCAGCCTCTCCTCTCACAGTGCGCCGGGGCCGGACGAAAGAAGGGAAGTTACAGAACGGGGCAGTGAAGGCTCGCGAAGTAGACAGCAAGCCCCCACCCTCTCCTTTGAGTCGAGCTCAATTTCATCGACCATCGCATCTTGATTTTCTTGCTTGGGGAGATTTGGCAAGAGTGACTCCGCTCCACTCCATCTCCAGCTTAAAGCCAGTAGCCTGCTTAAGCGGAATCCTTTAACAGTGAAAGTTCTTTACTTTACAAGCTCGACGTCCCTTTCCATTTTCAATGTATGATTATGATCCGAAAGTCAGGTATGATGAAATTCTCTTTTCTTTTGCCCCTTCCATGCGATTCGCCAGTAGCACGCTTTCAAGGAAGTCCAATCAATCCCAATCCACGTAGGCCGATATGGACTAATAGAACGCATGTGAAGAGGTGCTACGCAGCGAGAGTGGTAGAGCTACATGAAATTCAAGGAGTGGAATGAACGAGATAAAAAGCGAGGGTCGATGCAATTGAGGTTGGGAGGGCGTGGCGAACACTCCTAGAGGAGGGCGGGTACCTTATGATAGTCGACAGATCTGGAAGAGAACAAGAATTGAATAAATATCCAAATGGGTCTTCAAAAAGCCCAAATAGGAGACCTAATGCCACCCTGCTCTTGCACTTGACTTGAAAGCCAATAGTGGAATCCCGAAGAAAGATACAAATCAAAATGTCACCTTAGAGGAGGATGAATCTTTTGCTTAAGGGGACTACCCCGAATTGTTTGGCATCCCGCCTTTGCGTATGTCCAGCCAATCAAGCCCGAAAGAAGGAAGAATTTGAATATTGGCCAATCAAGCCCGAAAGCCTCTCCCTCAAGCCAGTGGTAGCCAGAAGGTCTTTAGGCTTCCACTTCTGAGACTTTATCAAGCAAGCTGCGTAAGTCCCAGTAAACCCATTGCCTTTCATTCCTCTCCCATCAATAGTCAGATAAGATAGTAGCGGATCAGGTGGAATGCTAATGTTAGGCAGCTGCGTAAGGGTCTCAGGTAATTGAGGCTGATTCAATAGCTCCCTATTCTCTAGCAGCCCTTTCTTTAACAGCGAAAAAGAGGATATTTCAAAGATCGGTAATGCCACATATAACATAATATTTGTCCTAGATTCATCCACATATGGAATAGCTGCTGCCAGGCGCCTCAGTGACCAAGGAACGAAAATCGTCTGCTAATCGAAGATGGACATTCGAAAGGAGTTTCTATATGTTAGATTCATGTTCTGTAACAACCGAACCGACACAACACTTGGATTCAATAGCAGCCTAGTCTCAAGCAGCGGATGAAGTCAGACCTTATTCTATCATACCTTATGGTCAAGAAGTCACTTACCTTCGCCGCTCTGTTTTGCTTCTTTTTTCATCGAGATTGGCTTAGTGTGAAGTCCACTGTACTACTAGATAAATGCATATTCCATGTTTTACCGGCAAAGCATTGAACGAACACAGTACCTACTAGATCGAAATGGAGCATGGTAAGTTTCATCTACATCGTAGCAGCGTACCGTACCCTCTCCATAAAAGTCATCTCCAGACCAAAGCTATCAAAATAGGAAGAAGGATGAAGACCAAAAGGTCTCGAGGTCTCGTTCCTGCCTCCCTCTCTTTGTCCAACTCGTGTATCAACGTATAAGAAGATTTCGTGAAGAGATGAGGCCCGGCAATATGACATAAGAAAGATCAGTTCCAGCGGTCGGTCTGTAAAGCAAGATGGCAGGGCCGGTAGCCTTCTCTACTTAACTAAAAAGAAGTGGAGTATACGAGTTCCACTCTTGCACTGTCATATTGGTAGCCGTTGTTCGTGTTTGATTGGGAAGTCCAGGAAGATCATTGCTAATTGCTATCGGTGAAATTCTTCCCTTTCTTTAATCTCTATATAGAGATATACCAAGGGAAATGTATGTGATAGCGTCTACAACTAGTATGTCAACAGATTGTAACGCCGTATGCCCTATTCATCGATGAGTTTCCAGTTGACTGTAATCGAGGAGGTTGAGCATGATCGCTTTCAGTTAGATATCAATGATTCTGGTCGATGTCACGTCAACGATTTATAACTCTTGCAGGAGAGGAGAAGGAAGAGCGATATCGAAATAGCAAAAAGAAAGACTAGCAGAATCAGACAATCAGATAAGTCCAGCTTCAGTCAAGGTAGCAGTGGAGGACTTCCAATGCAGTGCCCGAAATCATGCTTCGAACGAGCCAAAAAGAAAGAAGGAGGAGTAGCGCCATAACTGGAATTCCTGTATTTGTTGAGCCAACTACTCGAACAATTCTTTATGATAGATCAGCCCCATTTTAAAGAAAGATCAGATAAGGTAGGCTAAAAAAAAATGAACCTGTCACAAGTGAAGATGTTTATTTGAGCATTGGGATTTAGTTTGGTGTTCAGTCATGTCATCTACCGTACCGTCTCGATTGACAAGAAGGAGACATTCCCGCTCGTACAGTTGAGCAAGCTTTCCCCTTTCCCTGTACGAATATGGATCATCAACGATCTGTAAGGTTTGCTTCCTTTACTTGACTCCCATACTACATCTCGATCTCGGACCACTGACCAGAAGAAGCACAAAGGGGAATCCGGATGAGTACCAAGAGGTCCAATTCAAATCTCTTTTTTCCGCATCAAGAAATGAATACGTTATAATTATATATTAATACCAATACAAGAATCAAACACATGATCGGTCAATCGATATGGGTTACATTGCATGAATAGGGGAGATAGGAAGGGTCTCTGTCCTTCAAACTAGGACATGCAGGTTCAAGTCTTGTCTCTGCTGGTCTGTCTTGTGTCAAGTCCCGGAAAGGAACTGATCGAAGCATCGCATCGGTAAATTCATCTATTCTCCAATCTCTCATTTGTAGTCCAACCTGGTATCTCGTGCAGAATTTCTGTTTTCAGTCTCAGCTCTTTCCCGGGAATAGGCCGTACCAGACAGGTCATTCAGCAGTCATCAGTGAAAGAGTCCCGTGTGGTATTCAAAGGCATCCCATTCCAGTTGGCACTAATAATGCATTGGATGCCTGGGTAACTGCATCTAGTACAGCTGACTTCACACCAAAAAAATCTTGATGATAACAAACTGATCAAGGAGAGAAATTCTACTCTAATTGCTCTTGTGCCCAAGGTTGACAATCCAGCTTCTCCCGACCAATACAGGTGCTTTTAAGCCACTCACCAACTTCTTCTTCTTTTACAAGATTATAGAAAAGTGTCTAAGCAACATGGTTATGGACTCAATTATTAGCCCACGGCAATCACCTTTAAAAAAAAGGCAATGCATCCAGGATAACATCTTGCTTTGTCAAGATATGCTTCCAAATTTCCACCTGGAGCAAGGGAAAGGCAGGATGTGTGTGAAAATTGACCTTAGAAAAGCGTTCGACAGTGTTGACTGGGGATTCCTTGAAGCTGCCATACTGGCCGCAACTATACCCAGAAGTGGATCGAATGAATAAGGGCCTTGATTACTATCCTCAATCTTTCCATTGTCAAAAATGTTCGGTACCATACGGTCTCAGTCAAGGTTCTCTTTTCTCCCCCTATTTCTTTGCCATTGTCATTCCATGACTATCCTTGCTCTTACGGATCTGTGAAGAAGCGAAGCTCAAAAAGTTCCCATACTCTAAAGATGGGGTCTCAGTTTCCCACCTCCTTTTTGCTGATGATCTTTCCCAATCCGGACATCCACTCAGTCCAAAACCGTACTCTGGCCTTCTGGTAAACTTTGAAAAATGCAGCGTATTCTGCTCTGCTATTTCTTCCGCTCGAAAGGCCGCTATCCTCTCCATTCTCGGTATGCATGAGGAGCAACCCCCTGCGAAGATCCTCCTCCTTATGGCTGTAACAACGACAGTGATAACACACAAGGTGCAGCCCTTCGTATTCAATATCAATACGTCTTATTCTCTTTCGAAATCGAAATTGTTTCAGCCCTCAAATCTACCTCAATGCAAAGACGTGCATACCGTTCTCCATCCGCCATAACAGTGGTTCTATCGACTTTGATTTGATGACTTTACCTATCCTCTCTCCAACCCTCATCAGGAAGGGCGCATCAAAGTACTCAAAGCGGGCGCCCAGGAAAACGAAGCCAAACTGCCAATTTCTTGATCACATCTTCATCAGGTTGAAAATCAGGAAAGCACCTCCGTATCGTGAGATAGTGGTTCGCCGCTATCCATGGCCCTTCCGTTAACAAAAAATAATAATATTGTATATTTTCAAACTTGGCCAAGTAATAATCGTTGCCCAGGTCAATCAATTGAATTTCTCCCTGCAGCGCCCATAACTGCTTCAGCCTGAGGCTGATCTAATTCAATCCAATTTTCTTACCCATCAGTTTGACAATGAGCGTTTTACGCCCTTTCCCTCAGTCTGATTTTCTCTGCCGTCGTCAAAAGGATGGGATGGTAGGGCCTCGCTCGTCCTCTTTCCCTTCCTCAGGTTGATCATCATCAGAGAAAGAATCTGAATCATCAGATAACTCATCCATTCATTCCTCCGGGTAATCTTCCTCTTACAAAGAAAACTCCAAATCATCTAAATACTTATATAGAGGCTTTCTCACCGGGGGTGGGAGAAGGCATTTCACCAGCGACCCTCTGGTAATGCGGCCGGGGGTGCCTTTTCTCCTTGTCAGGAGTAGTGACTTTGTTCCCAGGGAGTGCAGCAACCACTTTCTTTCCCGGAGCGGCAACTTTCTTTCTAGAAGTAGGAGTTTTGCTGGATTTTGAGGCGGACCCTTTGGAGGTGACAGCCTTGGGATTGACGGGGATCTTCTTTTCTAATCTTTGCGATTTTAGTTGTTGCAGTAGCCACTGCGACTTTGGACGAACCGACTTTAGAGGTCGATCCTGATGAAGTAATTGATCTAGCCCTCCAAAGCCTTAACAGGAGCTTTCTTAACAGCCAGTGGAGTGACAGCAGGTTTGACCAAATAAGTGGATTCCTGGTAAATGAATAGTTGAGATTCCATAGGAGGTAGGTGGAAAAGGAAGCAAAACCCTTTTGAATGTTTGAGAGAGCTCGAAAGGAAAAGAGGTAAGCTAAGAATGAGAGACAAATAGGAGACCGATCTTTGAGAGTAAGGAAGGCAAGATAGCGCTAGATAGAAAGCCAACTACAAAACTGGAAGAGAAGAGGCTAGCGAATACCATTATCTCAGGATAAGGTGGGCTTAAGGCGGCTTACCCGGGGTTTGGATTTTGTCCAAAATATGAGGCTGAAAAGAAAGAAGAAGCATCCAACCGAATATGAATAACTAGAAAGAGGCCCTGTGCTAAAGCAAAGGGCTAGAGAGACCAATAGCACAATAGCGTGCTCCGAAACAAGTTAGTCTAGCGCGAAGAGCCCAAATGTGCTCTAAAAAGAGAATAGCGCGCCAGGCACAAAGCTTTAGTTAGCCATAGCAAGACCAAACGAGACTAAGAAGCTACAGGTTCACTCACCTCCTGAGTATTGATCTTCGACTCCATCCCTAGAAACATAGTGTGATTTTTTCACTTCCACTTCTACTTCTTGAATTGACCTAGCTCTTGCTAGTGGACTCTTGAACTGAGTGATGAAAGAAAGTTGACGATTGTGTCGGTGGTATGTGAGTAGAGCAGCTAGCCTTGAGCAGGGTGAATAGAGTGATAACAATCATCGATCGCGTAAGCGGAATGAAAATATATCGGTTTTCCAGATGGGCAGGTAAGGAAGCAGATGAGGGGATCTTGTTTTATAAGGTTGGTCCATGAAAGAAAAAAGAGAATGATCAAGCCCGAAAAAAGTCAATACGGCCGTGCTCGAAGAGTGATGCGTGCCCTGAAGGGTCGAAAGACGATCAGGTGTTTCGTACTCAATTGTAGAAGCGTGAAATGCACCTGATCAAGTACAAACAAAATTCGACTTCCACGCGGATAATCTTGCATTCACCTTATCTAATCTAATGTTATGTTCCCGTTTGATCAATGCGACCATGCAGTAGGAACAAGGTCTTTCCCTAAGTTGTTAACCAGACCGAAGCCACACACATCCCGCCTTTCCCTTGCTTGACGCTTTGGAAGATTTTGGGAGACATCAATCTTTGATTTAGAGGGCTTCAAAGAAAGATAAGAATTTAAGAGCTCCATAAGCATAAGGGCCTTCATCTGAGTTACTGTTGCCTTGCCAAAAAGAAAAAGTAGGAGCAAAGAAAATATGAGAGACACTAGGCCCGCACCATCTTGACAGGATTCCACTTCTTGTAGGTGGTTGAAGGTTGATTAGCTAAAAGAAAGGCTAGGGCGTAGAGCTAGTTGGCGCAACCCGCGAGAGGAAGAAAATTTGTCCGTTTGCTCACCATTCCATAATACAGCAAAGGAGGAGGGACGGATATCAAATTCAGGGATATTTATTCTTTTTATTCTCGGCGCTCGGCTGGAATATTGATTGTTGGCACCTGGGGTGGGGCATTGTGCGCCTGGAGATTTTTTGTTCGAATGTTGGCTCCTCAGTTGGTTGCTCGGAAATCACTGTGCCAGACATCGTTGGACTCTGCCTCTGCTGATTTTTGCATAGGTATTTCCCCACTTAGCTGGTTTAGGATGTCCGAGTGCACCTTGCGGATTTGATATGCCCGAGTGTTGTCCTTCAGACCTTGGCCAATCACACAACCAATACCTGCACTTATCGCGCCCACTCTCGCTCGGAGGGATCACTTGCTTGTTCTGCACTCGTTACGAGAGGCTGAGGGAGAAAGCAGCTCGGAAGAGCTGCTTTGTTCCTGAATGAGCCTTGGAACCCTGCATGGTTTTTCTTTCAGGCCTCTAACCAAAATCTTGTTCGTACTCCGGTGTCTTATCTCAAATCCGCTGATAACCAGGGACGAATATGTTAAGCCCTTCTGGAAAATCCCCATAGTTATGATCCTCGAAGCGCCAGGGAAGAGGGAATTTGCTTGCGATTCCTTGGTTGATGGTGTTGGCTAAAAAAGGGGGAGAGAGGGTCAGTTCAAAAAATCAGATGAATAGATGGAGATCAGAGGACGACTTGAGTAAAGTATAGGTCGGATGTTTCCGTGAGCAGTAAGCAGCGGATCTCCCCCTTTTTGGGGGAAAGCTGGTGGCCCTTTTGGCGTGTTAATTCTTTCGACGGGGCGGCCTGATTTGTTCGGTAGATCCGGTCGAGGTGGTTTTCGTTTACCAGCGCGTAGGTGGTCTAAGTTCCTATGACCGAGTCTTTCTGGCCCCTGTGAACATCTTTGATTAATGTATTAAAGAGGGCCTCTCTAACCGGTGAAAAGTGGTAGGTGTCCACTAACGGCCATTCCCGGCTCGGCTCCGATAACGCAATTCCGGGAGGAGTCGGTAGTTGGGCACTGGATCCCTTCGGACCTGGAGAACGTGTGACGCTGGGTCGGGGTTTGGTGAACCAACTGGTCGCTCCTCTAGTTGAAGTATCGGGCCCCTCTTTCGTTGCCTAGGTTACACCTTCGGAATACCCCAGACGGGGATTTAGCTCTACTCCCCCCAATCTTCACTTTACGCCACGCCGACTCTCCGTCGTGGAATTAGACCAAGGGGAATCTCTAGAGGACCCCCCTCATCTTTCGCACGTAGGAGATCGAGACACAGCCCCAGTTTGGGTAAGTAGATCGATCGCCCTAGATAGACAACTACATAGAGGGACAAGTCTCAAAAAGAATGATCATTATTTATCGGTAGTTGTCCGGTCGTACCCGAACAATAATATTCCAGAGGGAAATGCACCTAAGATCAAATATTTCGAGCCAGCTTCCGTGGAAAATTCAGACTTTCTTTTTGATGCTGCGATCACATAAAAACATAAACTTTGAGGCTCAATAGCTAAATACATGGCAATTGAATCATGAGCCGGGATCATAAAGAGCATACTGCGAGTAGGAAGTGGAATTAATACAATGGATTCAGAAGCATCAAACCTCTCTTGTTCGAAAGAATCGAAACACATCGAAATGGTACCCGCCGTACTTAATAATGGAAGGATTTGGCAGAAATATGTAGAATTGTCCCTCCTAAAAAGATTATTCCAGAATAAATGGGCAATAGTTAGGAGAGGTGCGCCAGCGGCGAGCAGAAGCAAGGTTATTAGATACCGTACCGGCCAGAACCACACGTGCAAGTTTCCCTGCATGTGGCTCGTCCGTGATAACTTCTTCGGATTTGCGTGAACTAGCGGACCGATCACTAAGTGGGGATGCTCCCTCCAGCATGAGCGAACCTTTTCGGAACTGGTTAGGAATGGGCGCCACTACCCCAGCTCGGATCCAGCCAGGTTTTATTGACCTTCCCAACAACCTGCGGCCTTGTCTTGGGGCGTCTTTGGCTTTACGAGATCAAGCCCACCGGAAAAATCAAAGAAAGTCTTTGGGTCAACGTGAGGCAGAGGTGCCTCCACAGAAGAGGAAATCGCAATGCATCTTGCTCAGCAGGCGTAGCTTGGAGTGGGAGTGTAGCAGGGGGTAAGGAAAGTGGCCTAAGAGAGGAAGCCAAACCAACCCAGGGCCTATTGAGCGCAGCTAAGCTAATATGCGCCGGAGAAAGCCAGGTGCCGGAGGTAAGCTCCATTCGGTCCGGAGCATTGATTCCCCATAACGAATAGGCTAGCTCTATCTCTCAATTGCCTATCCTGTGCTCGAGAAGGTCCCCCAGTTCCTCGGCCTCGAGGTGCATTTAGTTGTTTTAGATTAGACTAGGGTCCACTCCATGGCACCTTTCGCTCATCCATTCCGCCCGCCCGTCCAGACGCGGCGCCCTTTCTCATTATCATCTACCGCCCTTTCTTTCCTCCCGCCCCTTCACGCATGAAGATCGTCGTATCTATGCTCGACTTCGGTTGCCGGGTAGGAGTACATTATGGCAGGATCAGTCACCCGGGCAAACCAACCCTCCTCCAAGAAGAATTGTGCTATGTCCCCCCGATATCCCTATAGAGCGAAAGAGCTGCCTGGTGATCCCTAGGTTGCAGCACGTCCGGTCGTTAACTCCTCGCGCCGCTGCCGCCGTTTCTAGGACCGACCGACGCCTCACCTGCACAGGTACCTACTACGTGTAGTGTGGGTCGCACATTCAACATAGCGTTCGGACTCATGTGCCTTCCAGAACCAGGGGAGTTCCCTTGCTCCTGCTGCGTACGATTAGCCAGCCTTGCGGCGGCAAAAGGATTAGGACGTCCCCCCATGCTACGGTTCCCCGCGGTCCGGCCGCATTAGGTTAGGGAGCTGGGCGAGAATAGCTCCTCCGCATCCCAAAGCGCGCTGCCCTCCTAGGCGCGCAACACTAAGTAATCCAAGCCAACCCACATTACTGACTAACGGTGGATAATCATCTTTCTTAGAGGTACTAAATACAACTCCATGAATGAGCAAAATGAAGGTTGCGTTAATGATAAAGATCTCTGGGGAAGCCGCCAAAAAAAGATTGAACATGTAGGAAGATAACGAATGATGCTTTCATTTCCCCCGTCTGGAGCACTGAGTTACTTACGGTCCCTCAGCAGGCAGAGGGGAAGGGGATGGAAGAAGGGATAGGATAACGAAAGAAGATTTTCACCTGTGGCCCTGTCAAGTGGAGCCTTCGTAACTTGACTCCATAGGGGATAGTAGTACCAGATTCTCATTCTCAAGATTCAACGCTATTCCTTTCACACCACTGTCTGTCCTTTCACCTTATAAAAAAATTCATCAGAAACCGTCTTCATCAAAGTGCCCCAAAATTGGATTTATATAGTATGAGTTTGGCCCGGATATCCTGATCCACTTTTGTTAAAATCTCAATTTCCCCCTGGGAGTTCGTTATCCAGTTCTTCACGCGTCTCGTCAAAGAACGAAAGATCATTAGGTGGGGCATTTCCCAACAAATACGGATGCTCTGCAAGCTCGATAAAGAGCATAAAATGAGTGTTTCCGCTCCCGGATCTGGAGATCCCGATTCTCGAACTCGAGTAATCGATCATATTCCTGTTGAGACGGACTAGGTCCTTCTTGATTTCAGCCCAGTACTGACCCCTCTCTTTATCAAGAAGAAAATTTGTCTTTTGATTTGATAGTAGTATTATTCTATTTATTAGTGATGATTCAAAGCTTGCATTGCTCAAAATGGCAGTTTGGTGCTTTGGTCCTGCTTCTTCGCCCGCCACCCTTGGGATCGGCGGATTCACCGACGTGCCCTGAGGCTCCGTTTCGGGTACGGGCGCGGGAGAAAAGAGGGAGTGAACTTCTTCCGCTACCCTCCCCATTTCTGAATGAGTCGACCAAGGCGTGTAAACCCTCTTTCGAGGACGCGTAGGAAGAGGAAGTAGAAGCTAAAGCGTCCCTGTTGGACAGTACCCACATATGAGATGTCATTAGGGGAGCTTATTTGTTGCCCCACATATGAGGCGTAATTAGCTAACGAAACCCCTGCCGGGGCAATCTCTAAGGGCTTTCCTGATGGTCCTCCGTAAACGAAATACCTTTCTCACCAGCCTACCCCGCTGTTGAGGTATGAAAGAAACGGCTTAGCGGCCATCCTGAAAAAAACATGCTTTTCTGGCGTTTAATCACGAGTGAATTAGGGTCGTGGCTTGTCTGCGCAACTTATCTGTCACCCATTTGCACTACCAATGCCCGCCTTCTCGTACTGCTAGCTAGCTAAATCGATTCCTTCTCTGACTTGCTTGGACTGGTCTATCTTCAATCCTTCCCGGGATCAACCAACGGTATACGAGTTCCCCTACCGTTGAATGTTGCCTCACTCTTTTCCAAGTTGACATACAACTTCATCCAACAATTCCCGCGGGTCTTCCTCACTCCTCCAATCAAAAGATAATCAGTTCGGTTCCACTCAGTACCTCATTCATCAGTCGCATAAAGGTACTCGGTGCGTGCATTGGTGAGACCGAACGGCATCACGAGCCACTCATACATGCCCTCCTTTGTGCTGAACGCCGTCTTCTCTCTCCCACCCGCAAGGGTTGTATCCACTTTTTCAATCCACCTTTGAGAACGTGCGCCTACCATCTTCTGAAGAAGATGATAGCAGTAACACATCAATATAGTTCAACGCTCTACTCTTATAGCAGCAGCTCCCATCCAGCGCTGAAAAGCCGTAGTACCTTAAAGAAGCTGCAAAACGTCATAGGCGCCCCACCCCAACGTGTGAGTACTGTCGAAGCGGTAGTCTGCTCTCTGCTTGCTGCTCGTGGAGTGCTTATGCACTCGACACGCTGCCTACTCCACTCGTTACCACTGAACGACGAAGCCAGGAGCGGAAGGAGGGACTTGAACCCTCAACCTCAGCCTTGGCAAGGCTATGCTCTACCATTAAGCTACTTCCGCCAAGGGGTCACGTCAAGCGCCAAGTGGCGAAGCACTACTGAGCAATTCACGTATCACTTGATACGGACGACTTCTGTTTTTCCGCCGGACCACACCGAACTCCGATCGAGCTACGAGCACGAGTAGGTAGGCGGCTGCTAGGGGGACGGCAGGGCTGGGAAGGAAGGGTCTCTCTTTGTTTCGCGCCAGATGGGATGATGATTAGTAGGTCAGGGGAGTTTTTGTGTACTCTTTCTCACGTTCACAAAAGGGGCGGGCCGGCTTCAAAGCCAACTACAGCTTCAAAAAGGTCGTGCGTTAGCACGGGGGGGAGTCAAGTACTTGGGCGCTAACGCACTACGGCTTTGAAGCGCTGGGCGGCTGCCCTTTCAATCAATCTCCGGCCGCCCGCTATTGGTGCGAGTTGTAAGGAGTGAAGGTCTCGAGTCGAGCTGGGGCGTCATTTCATTCTCGTAACAGGAGTGAGTGCACCGCAAGACCAGACAAGTTGCTCCCTCGCCCCGCAGCGGCGGCATCTGTCTTTTAAGTTAAGTCATTTCCTAAGTTCTTATTCTACGATAATCCAAGCAGCAGCTCCACGAGTCTGCTCGGAACCGGTCGATTCCTGAGCCATTCGTTCTCCCGTCAACCTCTCGGTTGGCCTTTGCCAGCCACTAGAGCAAGTAAGAGAACCTACAGTGAATGAACTTCAAGAACCGAAGATTTTGACCGGTTCCTTTGTGTCTGGCTATGTATATGGATGTGCATAAAGAAGGGACATCTCTCGACGGGGAAGAAGCAGCAGCGGCACGTCACGAACTAGCTACCAACTGAGCTCCCTAGATGTAGTAAATAAAGATGGGTGCCAGACATTCAAAGAAGGCCCGGCCCCTTCCTCTTCTCTTGCATGCACCTATAGGCACACTCATTTCTATTCTCTATAAAGATAGACTGTGCTTTCTGCGATATAGCTCCACGGAAGTCAGTCAGGAGGTATTGGTAGCTCCTTTTGTAAGTGGATTCTTAGCTCGAAAAGGAGTTCAGGAGATGAGGAATGACACTGGTGTCCCGATCCCTGATGGGACAAGGACCCCTGATTGGTTTAGATCTATTCCGCCGGTTCCTCCGAGGCTGCTTTCATTGCTTTCTTCATACATACAAGGTAGTTTCAACCACCCCACTCGGAAATAGGAAATCCCCTTCTCGACCAACTGATCTACGATGTTTCCTCACGCATGCAATGAAATAAGCACAGAAGCGCGTTCCCTTCGTCCTCAAAGCTTGAACCCGGTCTGATCTCTCCTTGTCTTCCTAACTTGAACAAGCAAAGGTAGGACTATCTGGTGGACCTTAGCGATCTCAGCCTATCGCACCTCAACTAATAAACTTGACAGGTTCCCTCCTCTTTGAAGAGCTGGTTTGGAATCTTTCTCATTTTGTTCAACTGAGTGAACCTGTTTTGATACGTAAGTGCTCGCTCCCTGGCTCCCTGCAGTGGTCTAACCGGGTGGGTTCACCGGACCTACTCCCTCTATTCAACGAATAGCTAGACCAGCCCTTTATATCTTCTTGTAAAAAGTGCTTGGATAGCTCAGTGACTTCTGACAGCTCAATCCCCCAACTCATCTGTCTTTTGCTGATTCTACGCTGGAACTGGTACTCCTTCTTTTGTGAAGTCAGTGGCCCCTTGGCTTGCCCATCGCACGTATGTTAGCAGACGGACGGACGTACTTCCTATTTCAAGAGGTTTTTGCCAGTGTAAGATATGGTTTTTTTTATTCAAAAGCTGAGGGAGGTGCGAGCAGGTTTGAGGCGAAAGACAAATTCAAATTCAATAGCACGGGTTCCGGGATTATGAACGCTCCAATTGCTGCCCTATCGTTACCACTCGGATCCGACTGACTCCTGCTGGTCTGGCACTTGCCCCTCTGAATTAGTTAAGGTACTTAGGGAGACGACTCAATTGTCCCAATTCGCTTTTATATATTCAATGTCTTGTGAACTTTATGCCCACGCCCTTGATGGGACTGAGTCTTGCTTATCCCCAACCTGAAAACTACGAATTGGCTGCATGCGACCCACCTGCTGTTACTAAATCGGAAAAGCTTGAGTTTCTTTGTCCATCGAACCAGTAGCACGCTTGCCTGTGCCTACGTCCTTCAAGCCAAGCCCCGCCGCTCGAAAGCGGTAGTCACTCAAGCCAGTGTGTATGCCCGAGCGATAGTATGGCCACGAGAGCCTGTGCTCGCTCCTCTTCTCTTTCCTCAAGGCAGTGAGAGTGAGGAAATGAAATTCAGCCCTTTAGCCGGAGAAGTTAGAACGCTTGGAAGTTCCCTTTGCCTATGCCCTCTATCTCTTATGTCTCGAAACGAGCCTGTGATAAGTCCGGACAGCGTAATGAGTTATCCCCAAAGCCTGTTTTTTAGTTCAAAAAGAAGGCATTTTTTAAGCCAAGCCAGTAGTTGTATCCGTGATAAGTCAGGTTGAAGTGCGATAGTATAGTTTGATTTTAGGGGGGCAGGTTGATTCACCAGTCCTTTTTCAAATCTTCTCCATTACCATACCAGCGGGAAAGAGAAAGCAACGGAGCTCGAAGGGTCCAATCACTCTGGAAGGAAAAACCCATAAGGAAGGTCTGATCATCAAGTCAGGGTCTCAGAGTTTTGAGGCTTACTTGCTTCGCAACCTTGGCTTGCAGAACTTGAAGCCTGACTTCCCCTCCCTCATAGTGCACTTTTTCACTTGACTTTCCATTTTCAAAAGAAGTTTCCTGTCAAAAGACCTTTTTTTATTACAAAATATCGGAATTGGATGCTTTTTTACTTAACCGTATTGAGAGTAGTACGCCAACGTCGCAGCTCAATTCACGTCGACTCTTCACTACTAAACAAAATCACTGGCCCGTCAACTTCCATTTTGATTTTCTTATTATTAAATTATATTTTTGAGTATAAAATCAAATATAAATTAAGAGAAAGCTTGCGAAGAAACTCGATTCTCTACCGCTGCTTCTGGGCTACTGTTCTGCTTGAGTTGAGGATCATACCCGCCAATCTAATCTGACCCTACTTTTTGAATAAGCGGGTACGCACGTTACGCTAATGAGATTTTTCTAAGAGGATTGACTCACCCCGACAGACGTACTTACGTCTAAACCTGGGCAATAGAAAGTTTATGGCTTACTTCTTTTGTTAAGAAACCTGGCAATAGGCAAGATCCGAACTTGCTTGAGTAATCTCCCAACCGGGGCCTCTTTCCTTTCGAGCTTCTCATTCTGACTGTTGTGAATGTTCATTTTAATGAATGAATATTCGAAAATAGGTCTATTTTCTTTTTATGGAGCCTGATTTTGTCTTCTATATCCGATTGGAGGTCATTAAGAAAAATAGTGGGGCGCAGGGGTTCAGGGGTTCAGCTAAGGGCATATTAGAGTTCACGCCATTAGGTAGGGCAGGCGGGTCTTTTTACCTTATCTCCTTCTTCTTGATCATAAAAACCTCGTTTCACTCCTGAGAGTTCATACCATACCTTTCAAAAAGCCTGACCCACCCCAGTGTAATCATACCAATACCTTCTATCAAGCTTCGTTGGCCTATTTAAAGTATTCTTCACGCATCTTTTCTGCTTCTTTTGAAACCCTAACCCTATCGAAGTGAATCCGGTAAGAAACGCTTGGAATCATCCGCCATCGAGTAGTGCTAATGCGAGGAATCTCACTCAATTCCTAACGCATGTACCCTCGTCTTTATTCTTGCGATCCTCCTCGCCCGACCAATCTATGCAGAGCTAGGTGGCACGCCCTTCGAGCAATCACGAAAACACTACCACGTAACATTTTGAAATCCAAATACGGAAGTTACACCAAAGAAAAAGATTCTAAGTCATTCTCTATGCGAGAGTTCGAGTTATGAATAGTGAAAGTCGGAATGGCATGCTGTCGAGGCTTGGATGCAAAATGATCTATGTTATGTTCGAGACTCAACGAGTGTAGAGTGTAATACGATTAACGAGATACCTTAACAGAATAATACTTGGAGCGAGGCACCATAGGGAGAGGACATTTTTGATTCTTTCGCTATAAGATCTATCTGTTATTTGCTTTCATCCATACCTTGATGATACTGGCTTCTCCTTTACTTACCATTACCAAACTGAGAAAGTTTGAATCTGACTTTGGCATGTATGGTCACTCAGGTTTCTTTCAACTCAACCAACAAAGACATTCAATACTTGACTTTGCCTCTTTCCACCTCTATTCAAGTGCGAGGTACCAGTTAAGGGATAGTGACATTCAGGGAGGGAGGTCTTGAATCCCAGCTTCCTTCTCTGGGAAGGGTATCCCTAACTTTCTTGACTGGAAAAAGTACTTCGGCATCTTTCAAGTCTCTCTAGGGTCCCCTCTCCCCCTTCACCCACTCCCTAAAACCAAATCTAAACTTCACCGGTGCTTTCACTTCGACCTGTGATCATTTCCTGGCTCTATCTTGTAAGCATCTTGTCAACCAGGTCCTATCGACGGAAGGCTTACACGGCTTATCCATCGGCAACTACTACTCCAACCGGATGGGCCTACCTTACCAATGAAGCTGGAGGTAACATAACAGAACGAACTTGCAATGGCTGTAACGGAACTTCAAGCGATACGATAAGCACCAGTAAACAAAAATGTCCCTATCGAACCAGTCATTTCATACCGCTTGCGTAAAGCTAACTTTCAAACTCTCTTCACTGAGAGAATTGCCCCTAGCTTGTTGGAACGGGATGTGAAGGCACTCCTACTATTGTATTTCTATTTTGATTGGAAGGGTGATATGTCAGATTCACTGGAAAGGAAACAGGTAATATCTTCACTGAAAATAGCTTCACCTTAGGACTTGAACTTGAAATGCATAGAAGTTGGACTCCCGGCTATAGCGAGGTGGAAAGACAGGTCGGGTGGAACGCAACTCCTAGCGAGTTGGAAAGAAAGTAGCTTAAAGTAGGAAAGGTCATCTCATTATACTATACCTCCCAAGGAGGGGAGAAGAGAAGCACTGTTTCTTATCGAAAGGTATTCCAAGGGCTGTACTTGATTCAAAGACATCCGACAATAACCAATAACTTCCTAGGAAAGATAAAGATTAGCTTCTTTTGTGCTTTTTTCCCATATGGATAGCTATAGAGATTTGCCCATTGGAAGAGCTTTCAAACTCTCTTCTCCACCGGCAGGAAACTTCTTTTGATCGGTACCCTAACTATGCTGTCCCAAAAGGAATGAGTACTAAAAAAGATATAGTTCAGCTGGCGAGGAACTGGGCCTATCCTATAGAAAGTCTTATCTTTGAATGGGACTAGAGGTATTGGTACGAATGCGAGTACTTAGACTGGTGGAACTGGCACTAGCCTGGTAAGCATTCTTACAAAGAGGGCAAAGCGGGCACTGGCTGTAAGGCAAGCTTGCTTGGCCAGAACCAACATCGAAAGCTACTCCAACTTCACCTTGGCTGGAAAGGATTACCTAAATACTCAAATTGAATCAGCTGGATCGTATTCCCGAGCTTAGGAATACCCTACTTTCAGCTATCCCTACTTGAAAAAGGGATTTACTTCGCCAGTTTTAAAAGAGATTCAAAAAAGCTATAGAATTTGAAATAGAAAGATCTTCCGCTTGAAAACGAATTGATTGAAAGAAAGACTTCTGCTTGAAATGAAATTCTAGATCTGTAACATGAACTGGCCTGCGAAGCGAACTACAGAAGAATGAGGGAACGGAGTTGATTGCAATTGGCTCGTATAGACCTACCTTGTTTTGAACGGTAACCTCTGACGGGAGACAGATTGATTTTTCTTGGTGAGAGTTTGAAGGAGCTTGAAATATCTGAACTTATTGCCTAATAGAAAGGGACTGAAACAAGGCTTGAAAAGGAGCTTACTTGTCCTGCTAATGCTACTTCCACTATCTCGTAAGGGGTATACGACTCATATTACTCCCTTGGTACTTCTACTTCTAGTGGTAGGGAGACACAACATTATACTGGGTGAGGAATTTATACAACTACTGCTACAAGGGCAATAAGAAGCACTCCTACTAGACATGTCAACAGGAAACCTACTTCTACTTCAACCGTGCCCACTTTATACTTGATAACATAAGCAAATCAGAAAGATAAGACTTCGAGGGAGACTTCTGGCCCGAAAGAGAGACTGGACGACATTGAACTCAAACTCGTTCGCTCAATCAAATTCAAAGGAACTCGCAGGGGAAAGCCAAAAGAAAACATGTCGTAAATCTGACCCCCTATCATTCAATCTTTCTACTTGTCCGCGCGATCTAATTAACACTTGTAAAGTTAGGGAAGTGAATGTACGCCAGCCGCCATTCTGAATCTCTAGCTTTTTGGTCAGGAAAAGAATGAATTGTATGGAACCAAGGAAAAAGATAGAAAGACGGGGAATACCTACTCTCGGATACAGGGCTCCCCCAGGTCAGCATGAATGAAAGAAACTTCGACTAGATCTTACACTGGCCTGACAAAAAAGAGAAAGCGCTTCGAAGAGAAAGACCTTTCAATATTCATGACTCAAAAAAGATCAACAGCTATGAAGTAGCATCTATATCTATTGACTTGATAGCGTATGAGCATTCAGTCTTTTGGAATGCAACTAGCGCTTTACTCTGCCGGCTTTCCTTGGGTTCCTTTTGGTTAGAAGGGATAACTCTTAAGCCTTAGGCTAGCAAGGTAAATGGATTTAGGAAAGAAAGATCCCAGGTATGGATTGCGGGTAAAGATGTGAAAAGCATCAGCTCTGTAAGCGGATACGCCGATGGCTATAAGGCTCAGTGCACCTCTGATTATAAAATCAAGCCAATCCAGATATGCGTTTAGAGCATAGGAAGTAGTGCATTCCGAAACAAGCGAAGTCGCGACTTCTCTGTCTATCCCTGTCAACCTGCACTATTGATTGCTATGAAGCACCTTTCAATAGGCTCAAGAGCCATCTCACTGATCAAGACTTTCCCAACCATGCAACAAGAGCTGATTATCCGATAGCAGATTTTCAACCGTGCGAGGTATACAACATTTTCTTTCAAAGATAGGAAGGAGAGTACGATGAAGATCCCTATGGAAAATGAATCAGCCACGGTTGCTTCTGTTGATAGGTTAGATTCCAGGTTCAATATGCTACGTTTTTTACCTACCATACCACTCAATGTTTCGCTTCTGCAGCCGCCACACCAACCCTCTCGTTCAAAGCGAGTCCCAACAGCTTTTGGGTGAAAATTCAAGAGATCCTCGTCGAGACACTTTTTATCTAAAAAAGAATGGCCTTGGCAACGTCTCTCCTCTCTTTCAGTGTGCTAGTAATAAGCCGTGAAGTTCAATTGTCTCGTATCATCTCGTAGAGTACTGTACCGTCCTCGGTATGAAACCATCCCAAACTTCCCATGGGAGTACCGATCGAGCTTAGCGCCCTTAGACGTGAACGGACGATACCGGGCACTCTGAAACTTCCACTTCCAGATCCTCTTCAGCCTGTCTCCCTTCTTCAGTTTCTACTTTGTCTTATTAGGTGAACTGGCTATTGGTGACAAGGAGCTCTCTAAAGAACGAACCGAAATCCTGTCGATCCAAAAAACCGGGATTTCCATAACAAAAAAAACCCATTGATTATTCGAAATACTTGCCTCCACAGAACCAGTTACTTCGTTATAGAAGAGTCAAGGGCGTCTACCTTTTCAAGCCTGCCTATTCATGATTGCGCACTCCCCATATACGCATTCACCCCCTGGCCCTGGATCTTTACGCCATTACATCATCCAGTTTGATTTTTGCTCTCCTGATCTCGTAGTAGGGCAGGGCTGCTCACCAAATCAAGGTTGTCGAAGATCCTCGGCTCACTTTTCACAGGGAAAATCAGGGTCCCAGGGAATAGGGAGAAGTTTTTGGGTTCACACGTGAAAGAAAGTGCTTCGAAAGGTAAACGCAGTAGCGTTGAGAATTAGCCGAGGTACAGTGGTTGCCTTAAGACAAATATGGTTCCGGATCAATGAGTTGGTCGGATGATATTTCCAAGAGCGATAGGGACCTCCATGTAGGCGGAAAGCCTACGTCACACTAGATTCTCAGGTTCTCCATTGTCAAGTCATTCGGCGAATAAATAGGTTTTCTTTCATTCACCAATCGTGTGAACCCCAAATATGGTAGTGGATCATCTACAACTGCTACATTACCAACGAGAAGTGAGGGAAGAGACTGTTTGGTACCAAACTCATTAGGCTCTCAAAAGAAGCCTGAGCATTTTGCCACCCCGGTACCTCTTTGGATGCGGATCACCAGATTAAGCAGGGGACTCTTACAGCAAATGGGGGCCAACCTCACTTTCTCAGGTAGAGACATTCCATTAGGTAAAGTTAGACGAAGGTGATAGGGGATCGACCTCCACCTTCGGGCGAGGAAAGAGACCCTTTGTCACACAAACTTCTGGTCTTGATGTTTTCGGGAGGAAGGAGTGGTGGGGGCAAACACTCTTTTTTCAGGTATCAATAACTCGCTTCTACTCTCTTTTTACACAAGGGGATGCTGTCATCAGCGGCATCGGAATCTGATACCTGGGGAAGCGAAAAAGAATCAAGACTGGCAGGGAATTAGTCTGCTCTCCGATATGGGCTGGGATGGTCTGTACCTTTTACCTGAGAAGTGGCATTTCTTTCACCGCTACGCGCCTTTTGATGGCTGACAAGTACACTTGACTTCGATAGGTACCTTCCTTCCTCGTTGGGGCTTCAGTTAAAGCACTCCAGAATCCGCTATTTGATCTCCTCATTATGTTAGAACTCTAGCATACATTAAAGGGCGTTATTCTATCCTCTTCCTTCAGGTCTTTGCTATTACTGGGTAGACAATGATGAATGATTTGGGAGGAATCGTGTCCTTGATCCCGAGGATCCCCAAAACCTGATGTGTGGTCTATTCTGACTTCCGTGGATACATATCGATTTGGTAGACCAAGCTTTATGGGATCATTAATGAGCAGGGAACTACCTTCATTGGTTGAATTCAGAATTGGGAGGTTATTACATTCAGGTTTACACCCACCTATGGAACTTGCCGCCTGCTTGTTTTCTAGGCTTTGTTCTCTATTGCAGGACAATGATGATTTTTGGGGACGGCCCCATCATGTAGATTTCGCGGGGGGAGATTCTTGCTTTTCTTGCTCCCGCTTCCTCATCTGCGCTCGTCAAGCCAACTTTGCTTTTTGGGAGGGTCCGAAGGTGTTTGATAGGCAACGCATTGCAAGCAAATAGAGCAGAGAGCTTACCGTTTGTTTCTATTAGGGTCACGAGCTTGTTGTAGTCGGTCCTAAAGGGAGAACAAAGCTGCTTACTTGCTATATCCCCGCGTCCTTGCACGGCTCGTTCTTCGAGCCCTGCTTCTCCCTTCCCCCTCTCCCCAGGGACCGACCGTATGGAGTATAGCCAAGTGGTAAGGCATCGGTTTTTGGTACCGGCATGCAAAGGTTCGAATCCTTTTACTCCAGATTATGAACACCCGATCGGATCTGTCAAGAACGAGCTGACGACTACAGGGGAAGCGGCTGACTGCAGCCCCTGAGCCCAGCTTGTAGCAAGCCACGACGTTTGACTTGAACCTACTTTGCTAAGAGAAGAGAGAGAAGGGAAAGACAGACGACAGAAAGCAATCCTTCCAATTGAACACAACACTGACTTCGGCCAGGTTCTTCCATCAATCTCCTGGCCCTTGCAACACGACTTCTTCCGTAAACCGGTCGCTGGTTGATCTGATCGGACCCCTACCACGCGAGAGCCCAGCCCGGGAGGAATGAATGGTTCCCTGGCCTTTAATTTGCAAATTTGGCTCCCTACCGGTTTCTTAATATATGACTTTTGACATACAAAGCATAGTCCCGGCCAATACAAAAGAAGACACCAGCCAAAGGGGAACAAAAATTCTTAGTGCACTACCTTTCACGAACTGTGTTGCTCGAATCTTTCTTTTTGGATCAAGATTTACTGTTTGTGAATCAAGTTGATCAGCCCCAGAAAAAGAATTTCGTTTCTTGATCAACCTTGTTAATAAACTCAAGATTGATTCTTTATCTATCTTTGTTGGATCGATCCGTGCTTTAAGAGATAGGGTGAGTTGTATGAGAGGAGACATTTCCCTTCAAAGATCGATGAGGATCTGTTGACTCCTTCGATGATTATGGGGACGATGAGGAGGTAGCGTAGCTTGCTTCTGCGTCAGAGGATAGCAGAGAGGATGAGTCAGCTTTATGTCTGTCAGTGAGGGCAGATGACAGCGTGTCTTCGAGAGTTGACTGATTTTCCATCACATGAGGATGGGGTTATGGCGAGGAGAGCAGTTCGGTCACATTACTGGAGATTCTCAGGTGCAGGACTGCAGTTTCCCAGTTCTATGCAGCGCAGAGTCGTATCGCGACGGTAACGCCTATTTCTGAGTTTGGTGTGGAGACAGATGAGAGACTGATGCATCGTCAAAGCTTCCCCTTCCGACCGATAGGTAGCTTTAGCTCCCCTTGTTCCAACCCATTCATTGAGTGAGCTGGCCTTGATGGGAGTACAGCTTTAATGGAGTACATGCAATGGACTATCGCCTTTATCTCCTTTTCTTGGACCGAACTTCGAAGCCTCATTCCACTTTCGGCTTTCGAATGCAATTGTATGTCCATCTTGCATGCAGACGCCCCCAGCAGCATAATCAAGGGCATCCTGCAGGGCTTTGGTCAGGCAATTGAAGCACTTGATCCTCCGTCATTGCACGCTTGAGGTCATCGAAAGCTGCTTGGCACGTCTCAGACCAGGGCCACTTGTGTGTGATCCCTTTTCAACAGATCTGTAAGCGGAGCTGCTCTTTTTCGAGTACCCCCTGACGGTAATGGGCAAGCCCAAAGAATGATTGCAGCTCCTTTACCTTGGTCGGGGCCTGCCACTCAGTGATAGCACGGACCTTCTCCTTGTCCATGCGTATAGTGCCTCCCCCGCCGAGGAACATAATTTCGTGCTGCGCGAATGAGCACTTCTCCAGTTTCACATATCATTCATTCTCCCTCAATCTCTCAAACACTGTGCAGAGATGGGAGAGGTGCTCCTTCAGAGTCTGGCTATACACAACAATGTCGTCCAAGTACACAACGACGAATTTCTTCATGGTGCATGAATGAGAGTGCAAAATGTGGCCGGAGCATTGGTCAATCCAAATGACATTACTAAGAACTCGAAGGCTCCGTACCTTGTCACATAAGTTGTCTTCGCTTCATCCCTCTCTGCAATGCGAACTTGGTAGTACCCAGAACGCAAGTGACGCTTTGAAAAGTCACGGGCTCCCCCCAATTGATCGAAAAGATTAGCAATAAGCGGAATAGGGGATTTTTTGTTTATAGTTAGCTTGTTCAAAGCCCGGTAATCTACACACATTCGAAGACTTCCATCATGTTTGCGTTGAAACAACACTGGTGCACCAAAGGGTGCTTTTGATGCCTGAATGTATCCGGAACTCAGAAGTTCATCTAGCTGCTTTTGAAGTTTTTGTAATTCTGGGACAGACATTCTGTAAGGGGCTTGTGCTGCCGGTTTGGCCCCCGGCTCCAACTCTATGCTTTATGATCAACTGCCCGTCGCGGAGGCAGTCTCTTCGGCAACTCTGGTGGCGTAACAGATTCAAACTCCTTTAGGAGTCCCGAAACTTCGGCTGGCAGTTCTGTTACTGTAGATCCCTGGCTTTCTTCCTTGATTGTGGCAAGGAAAGTGGGTTGGCCCTTTCGCAAACCCTTCTTCACCTGCATCGCTGAGACCAATGCAGTTTTTTCTTTCTTTACAAACGGTGCTGCCTTTGAAGTAGCAACTAGGCAAGGGGTTTTTTACCAAGATAGCAATCGAGTCCATAAACGGTAGCGGTGCAAGGCCGTTCGTCAAAATTCCATTCATCATCTGGAAGTCGTCCATTTCCATGGCCATAAACGTAGCCTTTCCAGCCAATCCGGATGGGCACATTGTTTGCGATCCCAGAGAGAAGCCTAGCAGGTGAATTGACGGCCTTTATCGAGCTTCCATCTTGACACAGTTGTAGTCCCGGCTATCCGATCGGCCACATAATTTTGTGTGGCACCCGAGTCGACTATAGCACTAACCAACTTGCCATTGATTACAACATCGACCTTTGAATCGTATCATCCATGGCGAGTGGTATCATATAAAATATCACGTAGGAGTGATCTTTCCCTCTTTCTTAAAGAAGGAATTGATAGAGGAAAATTCAAGGTATCCCAGCGGCGAGAGTTTCACGTCTTGATTGATGTAGTTGCTTGTACTTCTCTTTATTTGTCGAGATTGGGTTGGTGTTCAGTGTACCTTAGTACAAGATCGAAAATCATGCCCGTATACCGGGATACAGAGTTTTTCGAGAAAAGGTCCCATCCTTCAATATCATGATTGGGTCGACCAGGCCAGATCATGAGAATAATATAAAACCCCAATGTTTTACAGGGGGTACTCATATCCAAGCCATTGGACCATAAGTGACCAACCACTCACACAGCAGATAAGCTTCTGACACATCCTAATCATGTTTCCAAAATGATCAGCAGCTATGTACCATTTCTCAAAAAATTACCGAATAAAGAGAACTAAGCCAAGACGCCAGCATTTGACAATGAAAACCACTCATATCAAAGCAATTGGGCCATAAGCGACCATCCGCATAGCTATGCATTATTTTCTATGGCTAAGTATGATTTTCTATGGCACTTTCTTTACTTGCAGCAGCTATGCATTCGTCTTCCACGGTGAAGATCATTGGATGGGGCTGATTTTCAAAAATAGCAATCTGCAGGGGTTGGAAGTCAATCACTGCGTGGACGTTAGGTTCCATCCGGATGCGAGCCATTTGATTTTAGAATCATTCATGAATGAAAATGGGTTACTTAGATCGAGCAATGGAGTCAGCCCCCAAATGGGGTTCCAAGTGAACAATACGGTCACTGCCATTTCGGCTTGCAATCCAAAAATATGGTGGGACCAACAAACGGTCGAGATGGCCGCAACGAAGGCCCAACTACACCAGAAACAGATTCAAAAAGCCAAACGCACCTCCCACCAACCACGAAACATACATCCGCAGACGCAAAACCCTAACCCTGAACCTCAAAAATCCATAGAAAGCTAATGATCCTATCTTTTCTGCAATATATCAGATCATAAAGAACAAAACGTACCACCATCCATATCATCAAAATGTATCAAAATGCAGATTGCAGTGCGAAGGGATGAATTCCATAGGCGTTCAAATCATTTCATTTTACTAATCGCGGTTCAAAGAAAGGGAAATCCTTTTAGCAACGGTACCGCTTAAAGATATACCAATTCGTAGATGCGGTGAATCGTATTTTTTGGTTACCATATTTTCCCTTGAGGGGACAAGTTTCTTTTCTTTACTGACCCTCATCATCTCTCCACTTTGCACTAAGGTTACTGGTCCATTTGAAATGACAGGCAATCCAGTCCAATAATCAAGACTTCTCTTTTAGTTCATGGATGGAATATTCCTCTGGATCTCCCTTTGATTTTAGATAGCAGTCTATTCGTTTTTGCCAATTGCTTTCGTTCTATTTTATTCTCTGTAGGTCTTCATAAATGAGTTTCATCTTTCTGTAATTAGCAATACACATGGTGGCGAGCTCCTTATCTTGATATATCTGGTCCCAATTGTCTAATTTCCGTCATTTTTGAATGACGATCAGGGTTCGCCCTGTGGTTCTTCTGTGCGTTTACCGCTTCTTTTACTTGCTCTAAGTTGTGTTGTCCCCATGTAAGTATATCCTCATCTTCTTGAATGACGTACTTGCATGCGGAAGCCCATGCCTTATGGAAGATAACATTTCATTGTGCCCCGTCGAACTCTGGGAATGCGCTCCTTAAAATCTTTGTAGCGGTTTGTAGGCGTTTTGATTCCAAATCGCTACATTCGGTACCCCGGACCTTGATGCTCCTCTCTACTAATTACTACTACTCTACACAGGAAGCACTTTTGCACTCTGCATATAATCTCTTCCTTGGATTCATTCCTGTTTCTAGCTTTAGTGCCTCTTATCTTAGAAGGAAGGTACGGTACTTCATTTCAAAAGAGTTTAAAGAACTTACCAACAGATCATCCAGTTATAAAAAAACAATAGCATACGCAGAAGAATGAGCTTCAGGATTAGCCTTTCCTAGGTTGTTGACCTTTTATCGGTAGTTCCTTTCTTTCAGTAGTTTACCTTTTAGCCTTAGAGTCAGTCCTTGAATTGAAGCCAGTGATAGTGTTAGTTGTAGTTCTGGAAGTAGTTGTCCTTTCAACAGCAAGTACGGTTTCGGTTGATGAGTGAGATGTTTCTCCTGATCTTTGATCCCCTGTACCTTGAATCTAATCTATTTAGATTGACTCTTCTGCGAGCGAGGGAAGGAAGGAAGCTAGCTACATACTTGAAGCGAGTATAAGGGCGAGTGCTTGACTCTTCCAGCCAGTACTTTGATTTCCGATCCTCCTCTTTTTAATTTATATGCACTAGATTCTAGTTCGTTCGCTACTGGTCGTAGCTCTTTCACGATACCAGTTAAGGTAGTACTATCCAGTTCGAAAGCTAGTTAGATGATCGAATAGAGTTAGCCACAGTGTTGGATGCCACTGGTGTCTGATCGTGGTGCCAGATCACTAAGCCTTCTTTCCACTCTTTCAAGTGTGTTCATAAGACTTTTGATATTAGCACTATGCTGGTTTAGAGTGGTGGCTTGGTTCTTTCCATTTTCATCTGTTAGCGTTTGACGCTAAAACATTTCATCCATGCGCGATGTTAGACGAGTTTGAGCTTCAATTCATTCTGCCATTCGAGCAGTTAGTGTGTCCAACTTGGAGTCGTCTGCCATTTTCGTACCGTACACGTGCCCGAGAGATCTTTGCTTTTCGTTGAGCTCGATTCCTTTCCGTTGCGTTGAGCTTGGCTAGGATCCTAATAACCTCTTGACTTTCATTCCTTCCTCTTCCCGAGGGGATCCCTATTGGTGGACTCAGCTTGGTGGGGGAGTGGATTTCTCATGGTCTTCACTCTCAATCTGATCTGGAATTCAGGAACAAGCCGTAAGGGCTTTAACGAGCGTTAGACTGCGTCTTCAGGTACGTATATTGGTGATTCCTCATCAGATTCCCTAAACGTGAGATTTTCCGGGCTAATCCTTATCTTTAAAGATTCTCTGGGAAAGGGCTCTATCCGCGGTGAAAGCCTAGCTACTCACTTAGCAGAGTCAAGCCTAAATTAGAAGGGCCTCGCCACACTTGGTAGTTGAGTCCTTTTGTGCTCTCGCTACTTATTATTAATATTACTTAGTAGTCGGGTACTTTCACCTCGATAGAGAACTGAACGCTCCCGGGACTCATAGCTTCGATAGCAGCTAGCCGCTCTTCAGGGCAGAGCTAGGACTACGATAGCTGCTCTCATGACCGTGGATACGTACAAAAGAACCTTGCGCCTCAAGGCCACCCGCTTCACCTTTGGGCGTTGGTAGAGATGTGGAATTAGAGGTCTTGTCAAGAGAGGGAGCTCTTAGAAAGAAGAAAGGACTTAACCGAACCTTTTTTTTTTAGTTCCTTTCCTGAGCGAGAGTGGGACTCGAATTGAGGAGTATCTCCTCACCGAAGTCACTAAGTCCGAAACCGTGCATTTACAAGTCGAGGGGGTACCCTTTCCTCTAACTTTAGTCCAAACTCAGAACAAGAACAGGAAAGCGAAGCGCCTAGTTCCTTGCTTATTCCTTGAAAGCTGTCAACGATTTGATTTCAACCCGGGACTAAGGTATGGGACTACAGTAGAGGTACGGGATGGGTGGATAAAAGGGAGAGGGAAGCAAGCAGTAAGTGAGATTGCACTATATTCAATCAAACTCTAGAAAAGCTAGACATTTTTCCTAATGGTATCCCATCTAGAGTTTCCATTGTGGTGATTCCAGGTGCGCTTGGAGTAATTTTTAGAGGTTGGAAAAGGGCTAGGTAGAGGAGAACTCTACTTATGAACCCTCCTTCTCTTCTATTCTAGTGCATTCATACGAGACCTCTTTAGTTTGGGGCTCGGCTGCTCTTACTACTTCATATGCCTCCTCGGGTGCGGAAGCAGAAGCCATATTTGTATCGGTTTTCAAAGATCGGTATCGGATTAATCAGATGTATCGGGCAACTCAGTGAAGGGAAGAGCTGATTCCACGGCTACGAGCTCCTTCATTCAAGTCGAATGCCTTTCTTTCAGCTCTTTCCGTGAATGGTTGACTAAAGGGATGCTACTGCCAGCCAGCAAGGAATGGAGGGAAGGTAGTTGTTTAGGAAAAAGCAAGTGAGTAAGAAAGGGTGGCAGATAATGCTTAGGATGGGTTACGAACCAGGAATGGGCTTGGGAAAGGATAACAAAGGAACGAGGAATCTGATTCAAGAGAACTTTGGAGAGAAGGTTTAGGATACGAGTACACCGAGGAATTCTATCCGCCTCCTTCCTTTATCTTACTAGGTCTGTGAACTGAGTCATCGGATGCAAAAGGCGCATAGCCAACATCAACGTGAAGTGCAGCCCAACTATTTTCAGGTCTAGTGCTAGACCCTGACCGGCTGTCTTGAAACGGAAAGAGGAGCACTTGCGTTAGGGACCTAGGCGTCTGGAAAGAGAGATAAATGACTTTCTGGCACCCGCGCCAGATTGATTTGACTATCAGAGATTGGATCTACGGCGAGCTGTAGAGCTTGCTTGAAACGCCTTTATCACTGGGATTATCAAATCAAATTTCATCTTCCCAGACAGACTATATTGAATCAGTGGCTCTCGCACCTTTCTATGGTGGCGGTTAGCACACCTTCCCAATACTCTACTGACTTTGTCTATTTCGTGCAATTGATAGTTGAAGGGTACCTTCTCATGAATATCCGGTAAAGGACTACAAGGGTAGGCTGTCCTTCGCCTTCTCCTCTTCGAAAAGCTCTCGCTCCTATTTTGTCGTCTCTAAAAAAAACGAGTGAAATAAAATGCAGCGAGTAAGAGAACGAGTTCAAGACTTGTTTCGAGTAAAGAGCTCGAAAAGTATCTAAGCTCTTGCTCAATTGACATCGACCCTGCCTTATCCAACGACGCTTACTTTTCTGTTATTCTCTTCCCGCAACTGACTATCGGGCCACACTGAAACGCTTCTAGGAATGTTGGAATGACTCTCTTTCCAAAGCCTGCTACTTCTTTGCTCTATCATCCATCCAAAAAAAACTAGGATTAGACAATTTCATCGGACCTTACTTCCAGGGTGATAACTTAATTAAGCTAGCTGAAGGGACTCTCGCACTAGAACTTTCGATAGAGCTTTCAATTTTCACTGAAAGGTCCCCGGGCATATCAATATCAAACTAGGGCATAGACAACGTGCGGGGCAATGATTGGCTATCCAGAGTGTGACATCCTCCAGTTTTCATCCAATAGTTAGACGGAGCTTATCTGCCTTGACTCAATTGTCAACTCTTTTTTCTCTTTCAAATTTCAAATGGATATTTAGAATATGCACGTAGCCCCCTTTCTCTATAACATCTAATCAAGCATCGACCATACCATACTATACTTGAAGACCGGACTTGATTACAGGAAAGGGGATGTGAATGTGAGAACAGGCTACTCCCCGAACTGCGCCCTTACTTGTTGGCTGTGGAAGGTCTGTTGACGAGACCGAGCATCTCTCAGCTCAGAACAGAAAAAGCATATCCGGTCAACGAAAGAGACCGACTGTTTGCGATGAATACGTGGATAGTCTTTTTCGGGATTGGATCTCTTCTAGCCCGTACTCTATTTTTCCAAAAAGGAAAAGCCCCAGGTACCACGTCAACTTCCATTTTCAATCAAACAATATGCACCCTCGTATTCTTAGTAGAGCTAACCCTGTTTCCAGCTAGTTTGATAGCCTGTTAGAGGAGAGGTGGGATTGAGAATAATCTCTTCTGATTAAGAAAGGATTAACCGATTGATTGAGTAATTGGCGGTCTTCAGTCCTCCTAATTCAATGAATCTTGGTAATGACGTTAATAAGATAAGACCCCTCTTCTTCTCCTGAAGCTGGTAATAGGTTCATCTTTCCCTCTCGGGAGTGAGTGAGCCTCTGGCCGAGGAACTGTAAGTCATCTTTGAAAGAGAATCTTTCTTAGATGCACGCAGTTACCTCCTTCTTTCTTTTTTCTCTCTAAACTGAAACTTGAAAGTGTAATTAACATAAAAGCCTTGGGTCACTTCACTCGCTTTCGTCTAATGGGTCCACTGAACCTGGAGGGACTGAAGCTATTCACTTCATTTCGGGAGTTTGAACATGGGCAGAATGATGAGGAAACGATCAGTCCTATTGCTCAGAGCGAGTCCCACTTACGAGACTTGGTGACAACTTCTGGTCTAGCACTACGATGGAAAAGTCGACCTTCTTTTGAGTACGGCAGCGGAAAGAAGCTTGTTCAACCGTCGAATCCCCAGCAACGAAGACCACATATCGAGAAGGGTCCGAAGGAGCCCTCTACTCGATGCTCATATATAGTATAGAAACCCATTACATAGATAGGGAGGGCTCTATCTTCTGGTACAGATCTATTAGCTGCTTGAATTAAGGGAGGAAATTGTTGAAGGCCATCTGACAGGGGCAGACCACTATCCTGCGGTCAATAGCTTAGATAGGACCAAAATAGGGGCCGTAATCAAAACAAGAGGAGGAGTAGTCTTTGGCAGTTCCAGCAGCCTAAACGGCAAAAAAAAGAAAAGGCAGGACAGGCGGGAAGAGAGATTTTCTCTAAACAGCGCGTGAGGCCTTTGGCCCCCTATTGCCTTACCAACTTAGATTGATCGTATCGCGCTCTTGGTCATTTGAATTTGGTAAGTACCCTTTGCATGCTAGACCAGACAGATCCTAATGCCTGAAAAAAAAAAGCAATGGAAGACTATTTTAGGAAAAGGGAAAAAAGAACAAGGACAAAATGGAAAGCATCTGGAGGTCCATCAGAGGGTTATATAATCAATCTATTCTATAATAAATGTACCTGAACTTGGAGTGAAAAAGAAACTCTTTTTTCTTTAGGGATGAGTGACCTGCCCAGCGGAAAAAACGAGGGGCCAAACGCTCCTATTACAAGTAGGTACCATTCTCTTCCTAAAAAGGGAACGATGACGCCAGTCAGCCCACATAGAGTCTATCTACACACTAACAATAGACTTTTTTATGGACTCATCGCAATACATTGATTTATAATTGGGCTATGGAAAATAGACTAATAATCAACAAAGTCTTGGAAAAAAAGAGAAGTCGTATACTTTTATTAGAGGAAGAATGCACGGAAATGCTTCTAGGAATGTTGGACATATTTCTAGGGTATGAAGTGAGCCGAAAAGAAGACAATGATCAGAAGTTCCCAGAAGAAAAAGTCTAAAAAAGAGAGCGAAAAGCGATATAGAATAGCGTTAGGTTACGTAACTAATATGTGCCTTATATATATAGGAAGTTCTACTGCGAGTAGAACAAGTACTCTTATGATCTGCCACCAGTAGTAGAGAGTGAGAACTATAAACTTATACTTCTATTATAAGTATAAGCTTAAAAAAAAGCATGGAATGATCTCGCATCGAAAGTGATTAAGCAAGAAAATCAAGTACCCCACTCTTATGTCTAGCCCCTTTCCTCTCCCTATGGTCGAGCTCCTTCGGACCCTCTCCTTTTCAGTCGAGTCAGAGTATACCTCTCCCGCTGGTCGAGTCAGAGTATACCTCTCCCGCTGGTCGAGCTCCTTCGGACCCTCTCCTCCCGTTCGAGTGATTTCATACCTCTTCTTTCAAGGACTTGCTTTCAGGATTGAGTTCACTTCGTTCACTGCCTCGGTCACTGGTCTATTGTATGTAGTGAACAGTGAACAGGGCCCAGCGCAAGCAAGCTATTTTAGAACCTCTATCTTGTCCGGCAAGCAATCGCCATCTCCTTAGCCCATGAGTAAAAGCAGGCGAAACTGGAGCGGGAGCTGGTTTAGAAAGAGAAACTGCCATCAACCGGCAACTAGACCAGTAATTCAAAAATAGGGATTTGAAACCGAACCAAGCATAAGCCACACCAACAGTCAAATGAGCTTAAGAAAGAAAGCACGCATTCGACATCGGCACAGGCTAAAAAGGAACCTAATACCTCAGATGTCAAAGAAATGGATGCTTCCTGCTTTCAGGAAAGTGAGGCACTACAGGTATTGGATTCCGCTTGTTCTAATGAACCAGGAGTTGTTCCCAGTGAAAAGGAATTGATAGAGTCAGATTCAATAGATGGGCAAAGAGCTCCAATAGCAAAGACCGATAATGCCACACACACTCCTTTCAGAGAAACTATTTACAGATAGGCTCGGCACCTTACGGCCACGTGCCTAGATCCCAATATGATGAGCGCTCTAAGGATTAAGCCCAAATCCTATAGGAATTGAAATACCACACTCAGATCGGTGAATCTATCAGGAGTGATCCTGCACACCCCAACCATTCCGGTCTATAGATTAATTACATTAAGAGAACTTAAACACATGCAGGAATAAGCATATACGCCATAGGGGGGAAGAATGAGAATTCACTCATGTTGCTTCTCACCAATTGTAACATTGACTTCTTTTTACCATTTCCTACAAGAGGCTGAATCGTAGACAGGGAATTTCGTTCTACAACAGGTCTCTACAGCGGCAAATCACTCAAGTTACTCGATCATAATGGGTGGCCGCAGCTGCGTCGCACTAAGCTAATAGCTCGCCTAGTTCGGAATGCTCAAACTCTTAAACCAACCAGCGAGAAGGCATTTCTTTCCCTCTACGGCGGCATTCAAGCCAAGTTCCTCGACTTCGCTTGGGCGCTTCGCTCCGCTTCTCAAGAACAACGGAGGATCAGAGAGAGTCATCAAAACTTCCTTTAACGACTAATCAACGAAAGGACAAGGAAATTATATAACCCCATAGTATGAAGAGCTGCTCGGGGGATCGCACCCCTTGGCCTACGGTATACATTCAGATCTAGAGACATACCTATTACCGAAAAGAGCGGAGATCTCCTCTCTCCTTCGGACCCTCTACCTCTACTTCCCTTCCGCTCATAAACCGCCCCCCAGCAAGGAGAAAGGGATAAAGCCAGGAGCTAACGCCCTCGCTTCAATTGAATAGCTTTCCTTCGCTTCAAATAACGAGGAGATTGAGACCTAGCTAGTCCTAGTGCTTCCCCTTTCTCCTACTGTTAGAGCTCCCGGTGCTACTACTAAGGTAGCGTAGTAGTGTCTCTTCTTCAAAGGTTTAACGTATGACAGGAGGACTTACGCTTCCAATCCAATAAAGAGTATAGTTTCGGCCTTTTCACCGACATTCTCTATTCAATCTATGAAATGGAGGGGGCATTATTCGTGAAAACGAGTACAGTTCATCAATTTATACGATGGGTAAAAAAATGTCAGCTCCCGGCTGGGTGAGTGTGAATGAAGTGGAATCCCCTCAGGCTCCGCTCACAGCGCTTCCCCTTACAAGCAAAAGAACGGGGGCGAGATGTCCTAAACGGGAAAGCCCCTGGTGATATAGCTGGTGATGCTCACAAACCAGCTACAAAGTTCCGAAAAAAGGGCGTTCTGTCAGGCAAGAAATCCACATTGACCGACAATCATGTCTCAACCCAGTCTAGAATCGTCGATTTTGGCCTGATCTTCTGATTGACAACCAGCCTCACTTTCTAAGAAAAAGTCCCTTAGGGAATGGTCTGATTTAGACTCCTCTCAACGGGTGGAACAGGTTATTCAAGAGTTTGCCTAAGAAGCGGAAGGGCCCATGCCGCAGCACAGCGCTAAAAGCCTTTCGACTCACCACCCATCTTCCATGGGATGGCTGGCTTCGTCTTCACTTTCAAGCTGGAAAACCTGGAACAGAACGTCAGTTGACAACCTTTAGCTTCTACTACAACAACAATAGACCTATCCTTCCTACTTAACCGCTTAACGGCAGCGAAAGAGTGTGACACTCGAATCCAATCTTATAAGGAGTCAAAAAATGACCCTTCTTCGCTTCACTGAACAAGATTCAATCCCGGGACAGGCGTAGTGCATCCTTTAAAGAAGAATCAATAACAGCCGAAGAATCCACTACGAGACTGGTCTACGATCAGTAGATCGGGTACAACTTGACCTTACCCGCTTCCCTAAAGACGTGACGTTCGAATCCCACCTTCCATGGGGCGGGCTTCAAACTCCACTTCTCAAGATAAGTCCCGGAACTGACGTACCTTGTCAACCTTTAATATTTGAAAACACGATAATATCGGCACTCAAATCAATAGGAAAAATGGTCATTGTCACAACCCATCGGCTTAAATTGTAGAAAGTCATAAATAAAAGCAATACCGCTCTCCAAGTTGGTGAAGGAGAGCCATGACTGCATTCTCCTCAAGAAGAAGATGAACAATACTTAGCATTTACGTAGTTGGCCCAGATGCCAATCCCATTATGTACCTTCCAACATTGTTTCAGTCGAAGGCTGACCGAAACGTCCTGCAAGCTTCTGACTCCAATACCACCTTCGTGTGTCGGCTTACAGAGAACAAGCCATCCAATGTCTGCGTTTGCCAAACTCGGACTCCCCCCATAGAAAATCAGCAAAGCATCGTTCGAGAGTATCGATCACTTTCCGAGGCACTGGCATAACAGAGAGTAGGTGTATTGGCAAGGAATACAAAACATGGCGAATTAAAATGATACGACCACCAACCGACTCTTGCACTTCCACGCCTGAATCCGACTTCGGACTTTCTCAATTATCCTTTGGAAGAGAGCTGATGTAATGCGGCCAACATAAAGTGGGGCTCCCAAGTATGTCAAAGGTAAGAAGTTCCTTCTGAATCCAGTTGCATTGGCAATGATAGTTTCCCGAGCAAGAGGGGCATTTTTAGGCAAGACAAAACAGCTCTTGTCTCTGTTGATGAGCTGACCCGAGGCTCTCTCATATATCTGTAGAAACTGCATAAGTCTGAGAAGAGAGGATTTATAGCCATTGCAGAAAAGAACAGTGTCGTCAGCATATAATAAGTGACATATAAAAGGACACTGTGTGGGAAAAGAGTAAGTAGTATCCTCGGTCTCATCAGGATCAAGTGCATCAGGGGGATCCTTAGGTTTACGGTTGACTCGTAGAGCATCACTTCCGATATATTCCAACAGTGAAATCTGGAGGGTTAGGTGATTTGAAATGCAACACTATGAAGCAAGATCCGCGCTAAACCTTGATGCTCCTCTCTCTCTAGCCGACATCGAGGGAGCGTGTCCCAATTGGGCTATTCACTGAGCAGGCCCACGAGTACCTTTCAGCTTAGGGGTCAGCGTGACGTAGACCTTTAGGCCGTGCCAAAACAATAGGATCTTCCTTTTCCCTCTCTCGTTCTGCAGGAAAGAGAATTCGGGCTATGCGATCAGCAATATCGTCAGTGCAATCAGAGTCATCGTAATTAGAGTTCTCAGGTCATCCGTCTGCAGGCGTCACATCGCTTCTCCATCAATGTGCTCTTTTTATACATGGTTCGGAATAGTTGGTTTGTTGCAATTCGTAACTTAAGGACCATCACCCTGATGGCTTCAGTTTCATGAGCACCATTGGCGTTTTCGCTTAGACTTTAGCCGAATGGGCCACTTGCTGCTAGCTATCGGGTGACCATATGACGTTGACCTAGAGCTATACCAAACGAGGGAGAGAGCTTTGATTCTCGGGGCTAGTGATCGGTAGTTTCAGAATGAACGGTAGGATGAATAGGCAAATTTAGGGGCTACCTTGATGTATTATGCATGAGGGCTTACTTAAGATGCAAAGAAAGTCGTGATTGGCAACCAAGCAGCACATTATCAATCAAAAACGAAAGTCAAATCAGCTAAATCAGCATAGGATGATACATCGGAAACGAGTTCAGAGTCGGACTAGGATTCTCTCATTCCTCCCTGGCTGGTGGGAACTGTTGGACCATTGGCTTCTTAGTCGGCTTGTTCAGATGGGTATTCCGAAAAACCAACAGAGTGCAGGTGTTAGCAATCGAAAGTCGGTTAGCACATCAATAAATGCACCACTAATCTAATCTCCACCATTGAAAGACCAAGGAATGCCGATCAAGTCAAGAAAAAAGTGAATGAAATCCAGCATCAGATGGAAAGCAAAAAATAGCCCCGCTAAACAAAGCATTTACCAGCAGTGTCATCGGTGCTTTAGTAACCGGGAGGATGAAGTCAAAAAGACTCGGGTTCACTATCCACTTCCGGTTGCAAAGCAAATCAATCAACACTACAGTGACTATTCCCCGCCATAAAAGGCCAAACAAGGCGCTTGCGGCACTTAGAAGGAAGCATTATTATGAAGGTGTAGTCTGTCTTCTCATACAAGAGGAAATTGAAGAGGACGATAGGGGGAAAGAAGACTTCCTTACTTATTGTTATACCTCGTCAGCCAGCATCCACCTCACGAAGAAGCAGTCCCAGCGGTGACGATTGATGCTATTCCGCTTGCCCAGGCCTAGCAGATTGGGACCGGGGGGCAGGAATAGAGATTTTTCTTTTCTAAAAAGGCCGAAAAAGAGGATTTTTGAGACCTTATTCGCTACTCCGAATACATAATCGCATAAGCCTCCGAACCCAAGCGGCACAAGTCAACTTGCCTTAGTCAGATTCTCATTTTCTTTTTTATTAGATTAGAAATCCGAATGGTCAGACTTACCCACGGACTTAGCCTACCGGCAGAATAACGTGTATCTTAGTACGAAGGACAATACTCCACATGGGAAGAAAACAAGCCATCTCAAGCCCAAAAGTAGCCTGTCGTCAGCGCTAGGAAGCTACTCTTCTTTGCCAGCAAGTTCCCCTTCAATCTCTCAGGTTTGATTCGTAAAGTGAAGTCATTATTTTTTTGGAGTCTCATTTTCAGACTCATGAACGGTCTCGCACTTTTCTATCTGATCGATCCATTCAACTTCCAGCCAGCCTGCGGAGAAGTCTTTTCTTTAGGTAATCTTTCAAGGCCCATTTACAAGGCCATGTGACCTGCTGGGCCAAGAGAGGGGACAACTGGGACAGCAGACTGACCCTGGAGGCACACAGAGTCTTCAAGGAGTACACTGAAAAATTCAGTCATTCTTAAATAGCCGAAAACATAAGCAGACTGATAAGCTCTTCAAGGGGGCCAGTTTGATTGGCAGGTATGGCTTGGATACGGTACTTAAAAAAAAAAAACACAACTCACTTTCTCGAGCTATATGATTGTCTGAATATGAAGTAGCTCTATTACTTGTTGGTCCAGACACCCGCATCATTGCGAGAGTTTGAGCTTTATCAAACTGATGTGTCTTTCTGCAGCCGGATGTTGAGCTTGCTAGCTCCTTGCCAGCCCTTTCTGAAGTTTCCCAAGCTCCGTGGTGAATGGCTCATTCGGAAGGCAGTGGTAAAGGCCTTTCTTCAATCTTTAGACACATAGACCGCGCATTGGTCCCCCCTATCGCCCCTGGGCGGCACCACGATTCCCGTAATACTCAATGAGATGAGGTACCTCATTGAGGAGGCTCAGCGTGTACTGGCAAGTTCTCAATCCGTTTTGTAAGTCCACAAGACCGTTTCTTGTGTTTATAGAAGCAGCTGTCCTTGGAATCCACTTCATATTCAGATCACGATCTATAGACGTTCAACTGATCCCTCTGAACTCATGCGCTTGAATCTGCCGCTGTAGTCTGTACCCATAGGTACGAGAGCAACCACTCCCGACGCTAGACCGAGAGATCGGCAGACCATTCAGAGACTAGCCATGCAGTTCGTAATCTGTGGGGATAGGTTGTATAATAAGGTCAACCAACAACATTCTGTTGAAATGTCTAGATGAAAGGGAGGCCAAAGAGATGAGAATCCAGATGCATGAAGGAGTCTGCGGTCCACACATGAATGGGCACAGGCTTGCCAAAAAAAGACTTCGCCTAGGATATGTGTACGATGGAGAGGTATGAAGTGACTCGACTGAAAGGAGAGGGAATGAATGAATTTCACAGGCAAAAGGCCAAGGCAAGAAAGACCCGGCTCGGATCTGTTTAATACGAATAAGCTGTTCTTCCATTCCTCGTATTAGCCAGGAAGTGATAATGGCTTAGTGGTATAGACTTTCGGAATAGAAATCTCATAGGCTCTTCTCCTTTCCTTTAAAACTATACTTGTTAAATAGTATCTTTTTGAAAGTGGAGTTTTGGCAGCAAGCATAGGTGCTTCGGTCGATAGGTAGGCTAGCTCAGTCAAAAAATCCCTTCCTCCAGAACTCTTTCGTCAGTGCCCCTCCCCTCTAGTAGCTCTCTTCTGTTATGAGAGAGAGGGGCTATCAGGCAATTTCTATTTTGAGAAAGGCCCGTGAAAGCTGTCTGATATAGGTAGGCCTTGCCTACCCTATAAAAAAAAGTTTCGAAAAAGGCTTGATTTTAGGCGCTTCCTATAGTATAGTTAAAGAGTGAATTAAGGAGTTCCAGGCAGGCGATAGGGGCTGCGGGGGGATAACATGAATCGTAGTTGCCTGAACCCTATTAGTTATGTGCTTCCCCTTCAAGAGCTAGGCTACTACCCTAATCCAGTTCTTCCTAGCGTATAGTATTGGACAGATTGAGTCTTTCTCTAATATAGTATTACGTACCTAATAGGTAGTTGCGCATTAGGCTATACTTCTACTATTATAATAGAAAGCATTCAGTTAAGATCTTCTCTTTCTGTCTTCAAGCTTTTGTCTAGGAGCTCGGATTCCAGTCCTATCGTTAGAGGGAAGCATAGTTGGAATCTCTTCGCCGGGCGGGTTTGAATGAAACGATTATTGTTTTTTGGGGGGAGCAGTCAAAGGGTAGGAGGAGCGTTTTATCCTTCCTTAGTTAAGGCATTCGGCATGACAATCGTCATCGTCCCTATAAACCTCAAAAAAACTCTGCTTTAGCAAGAGCTATAGCTTCACATTCATTCGTATGCTTCATAGGAGCGGATTTGTATGTCGATGCTAATGCCTATGCTGCTGTAAGCCTAGCCTGAATATGGCTTAACCTTCCTATGATATGCAAGAGGAGCAAATAGCACGGTCTTCGGGACAGGATCAACCAGTTGGGACTCAGCCTGCTTTGTCGAAACCATCTTACAATGTGTCCAACCATTTGAAGAAAATCTTCCTTCCCTATCTCTTGCTTAACTAAATCTAGCCCAATCTTCCCTTCCCCCTTTTCAGCCATTCTTGTATGCGTGTAGCCTAAGCCTACCTTTCGATTGGACTTGCTCCAGATCTTTTGACACCCGCCCATCACCATTCTGGTAGGTTGGTTCGTGATGATTTGTAGAGTACAACGCTTTCTCTGGTTGGGTACGTACGGCTGTTCCTGCAGCTTGTGGAGGTGACCAGCGCTGCATGCCCGAATGGAATATGGACTATCCCGTCGAACTGACCTAGTCGCTCGTGAAGGAGCTGGTCATCATGGAATATCATATATGTAGGTGCAGGTTTTCCTAGAGCGAACCTCCATGTGTTATACGTTATGATCCGACATTAAGAATGATTTACTTAATCCTGGTTTCGATACGCCAATAGGGTTAGAGTAGCAAAAAGGAAATCTCAATTCCAATTCCAAGAAAGCAGTTGGGAATAAAATCAAGTATTTTTGAATTGGAATGTGCATGCCGATCTGTCATGTCGTTAACTGACCGATTGTTTATATTAAACATATCAAAATCGACAGTGGAAAAGGCACTGGTTGTGTGGGATCATTATGACTGGTACCATTCGACAACCATAATAGGCGCACGCACCGGATCACGCACGCTAAGAACACAGCGGATTAGAGGGTCCGAAGGAGCTCATCAAAGTGTGAGACGCAGGGCTTCTGCCCGGCCTATAATAAGTCCTTCTTTGCTACTTTCAAATCAATAATAACGATGTCAGAGATATTCCAAGAGGTTGGGTTCCGGTAAACTCGTCTTTAGACCGCTTTCTGTCGAGTCTGTCCAGGGAAATGGTCGGCCATGGACCGGACTATACAATACACCTGCTCCTCTTTCCGAGACCGACCGCCAAAGCATTTTCATTACTTCCCACGGTCTATAATCATACCACATGAAACGATTAGCATCGCCTCATTCGGTATTCAATGAAACAAAAAGTTTATGTTCGGAATCAATCGTTCAGTGATCGCTACGCTTGATTGGGGCAGGCTACCCACATTGTTTTGGCTAAAAACCTATCTCCTTGCTGTTCCTCACAGTTTACCTACTCCAAACACGAAAGTCAAGACCATGTCTACATAGCTCCCTTTGAAGGTGGAGCTTCGCGGGGATCGTACGTCAGCCAAGGCGTTAGACCGGAGCGCGTCCCTGCAGGTGAATCTTTCAGCTTCTGTTCTTTCTGTCCCTCCTCGGTGCCTCTTACTGGTTACTCCACTCCAAGTCGGGATGGGTGCCACAAACACAGCTTGTACTGGCTTCCTATCTTTCCATTTGAATTGAAGGAGTCTATCCCACTGCTTAAGTCTGACAAATGTCTGACACGTATATATAAATCGGACGAAAAGTCTTGCCCGGCCTCACTGAGTGGATCTGGTGCCCACACCTTAGCTAGTCCTCTTCGCTTTATTGGAGCAGGCGCCCAAGCTTCTTTGGCTAAAGCACATCTCCTGTCTGAACCCTTGACCGATTCGAAAGACAAATGCACAAACCCACATTGAAGAAAGAGATGATCGAGTCTCTTACGCCATCCTAGGCGGTTCTCCCGTAGCGTCTCTGCCGGCTACTTTCTAAGGTTCAGGTTTGTCTGCCTATCCTAGGTGACCATCTTCGTCTACTACAACTTGGGGTGTGTGCCATAGAGTGTGGTACAGGTGTCACCAGTCCCACAAAGGGACAGATTGATTTTTGATCTCGTCAACTCGGAACTCATAGCTGCTAGCAACTCCTAGCTACAACTATCACTCCTTAGCTACTAAAACAATCACTCTTTCACTCGGGCTACTTTGATTATCGGGCAAGTTGCCACCCGTTTCTTCAATACCCGAACTCTAGTAAGTAGCCTAATCTGTCGAGAAGAACCATCCCTACCGGATCGGACATGTAACCAGTCTTCTCCGCTTGAGAGGGAAAGACGGCTGCTCTGTGAACAACCCTAGTTGCTGGTCCTGCTCCTGCAGCTGTCTGAACTGCGACCTCTGCTCCAATACATAAAGCAGCTCCAGCTGAAGCTATTGTAGCAGCTCCGTCCCATTCATCACTGCTTTATGTTAAAAAGAAAAGAGCTGCTCCTCTCCGATCTAAGTCCTCTCTCTAGTCAGAAATAGCGTCAGTTAATCAGGATGGATCGACAGGCTTTCCAAACCTACTGGTCTCTCCCTCGGACCTAGCATTGCTGCCTGGCCCATCACCTTGATATGATGCACACTCGGTAAGGTCTGACCATCCCCCCCTTCCATATCCATATTCTGGGAACCTCGGACGATAGCTTTACCCGATCGGACGCCAGCAAAGGCCTTCTACCGCAGCGGACCCACAGGCCAATGCCAAAGCAGCAATAGGGCATACCCTTATTGAGACCATAAGAACGACCGGGGGGAAAGTTGTTATTGAAACCCTTTTCTTTCTCGATGCGAATGGAATACGAATTCCAATAGTCCTGAGGCCGACGAGAGTCAATCCTTTTCTTCTTCGCACGGCACGAGCGGAGACCTTTGATAGATGGATCCGGGCAAAGCCGTTAGTTAGACCGGACTGGAAGCTCTGTCCGTCCGTAGGAACGACCGACTAGCCCTTTCAAGCTCCTCAATGTCTGAAGGCACAAAAAGAAGAGAAGGAAGAAATGCGGGAGAAAACAAAACAGTGCTCAATCTCCCTGTCATTCAGAGCTAAAAGTGACTTGCAACCGGCAATTTGGTCTATTTCCACTGTCCGTTGCCGAAGGGAAGGAAGAAGAACGGTATTTTGTCAATGATCTATCTATTTCTCTCCCGCACCCAAGCCCCTTCTGACCTTATGAGATGGAACAAGTCTTTTCGGCATAACCACCGGTCTTAGTTTGCCTTGGCAGTAGGAAGCCTCACCCTATTCCCGCAGTGGGAGGAAGAGAAGTAGGAGCGGCAGGCACGCAAGCTATTTCGATTTGTAGTAAATTAAAGAAAGATTACATACATAGGCACAGGGGAGAGAGCCCTTTTCTTTCTTTGTTAAAGACATGAGAGGGGTTGGGCCGTGGGTGTAGTTTCTCGTTAGTCAGGACCATTCTGGCCCAGAGAGAAAGAACAGATTTTTGCATGGAAAGGGACTACTTTGAAATCCCCGGGTGATGTGGAGCGAGATCTCGTCTCACAACTAATCGTCGTCAGGGCGGGGAGAAGAATAATTGGCTAACTCGACCGACTAAAGGGAGAAGGGAGAGGGGATATGCTTTACCGGTAAGGGAAGGGATGGTAAAGAGAAAGTCGCTGGCTCCGGCGCATGTCAAGTAGAGTAGCTGGAAAGGAGGAACTGCTCTACTAATAAGTTGAGGGATTTAAGCTTTCCTAATAAGGATAGGTTCAGAATACGCTCGACCGACCGGGAGAGGAAAGAGTCCTGGAGAGGGTGCGGGTAATTCAGTTATGAATAAGGATGTGATCCCAAGGAAAGACTAACTCATGAGCTGGAGTTCTCTCTAGTAGGAGGCAGCTGCAGCAGAGAGAGCTTATAGTTCAATGGTTTAGTCCCTTTATGCAAGAGAAGAGGTAGGACAGGACAAAGTCAAGAAGCTAAAGGAAGAGGGTGACTTTCAGGAGGAAAATACCCTGCCTATGCAAATAAGCAAAGGGGATTACTCGAGGAAAGCGGAAATTCTTTCATCACAGTCCCTGAAAGGAAAGAACCAGATCGACCTTTAGGGAGAGGGACGAATCTGAGAATAGTGACTTCGGTAATTCAGCTAGGAGAGTTTGGGAATGGAACATGTGGTATCTTTACCCGCGAAGCACAGGGCATAGGGTGGCAAGAGTGAAGTTATCTTATGATTGATATTGAAGTAGAATCCTTTGTTCATCTGTAGGAGAATAGAAAGTAGGTACTACTCGCCTAAGAAGGGGATTGGGTGAAGGAAAAACTCTCTCCTGAAAGGGGGAGGAAGCGGCACGCTTAGGAGCGAAAGAAGCTCGACATCGGAATATCCAAGTATGATGAAAGAGCTCAGTTGATCCTGCAGCTGATAGTTTCGCAGATGCGGGACAAAAGCTCTACTTTAGAATAGTAGTCCTCGACTTAAAGTCTTGTAAGACTGGGGCATAAGTCAAATAAAGCAAAGGTTTTTTGATTCCGGAGAGTGGAAAAGAGCTTTTGGCTCGAAGACGCTGAGACAACGTTCGAAGAGTCTGGAACTGGGAACTTCACTGCGCCAGAAGATCCAGTAATTGTTCCACTGGGGAAAAACCCTTTCCGATCATGGGGTTGAAAACTGACCGATAGGAATAAGTAGTTTTGGGAAGTACCCGCCAGGGGGAAGACGAAATGTCTAACTCAACAGACGGTATCAAGATCAGGTTTTTTAGTGAGAGGGGGATATCCTGTAGTTTATGAACCTGGTTCCCGAAGGAAGGGCCGCCTCTAAAGAATAAGGATCGGGATCATAGGAACGGGCTCTTAAGCATAATAGGTTCCCTCTTCGAAGTTAGGGTTTGGGGGAAGGAATGAATTAAGACTTAATCGCTTGGGGCTTGGGAAAACTTTTTTCTTTTATCCGTATAAGTAATATGATGCATAGTCAAGACGATTACCAGCACCCTTTCAGTCTAAGTCGATTAACTTAAATCTATTCGGAGCTCAAGGGTCCGAAGGAGGTGGAGTGAAGCTACTCGACCAAAGGGAGAGGGAAGAAAACGTCTTTTTCAAGGGGCGAAGAGTCAAGTACTAGCACCCTGAGCTCTCACTCTGACTGTGACTTTCATCGCGGAGAGAGTTTAGTGATCTGTAATAGAGCGGTAAGATAACTTTAGCACTTGAAATCGGGAATAATTAGCTTAATCTTAATAAAAAGCGCTTGCTATCAGAGCAGCAAAGTCAACTCCTCAATCTTTTCTATTTTAGTGAGGAAGACAACTCGATAACCAAGAATCAAAAGAAAAAGAGAGAAGCCGTTGCTTCGCTTTTCTTTGAATGCTCTTTGGTAAGCCTGCCGTTCTACTATGGTATGGATAGATCTGCACCAACTTCGGACCCTTTGGAAGAAGAAAAGAAGATGTATATGCCCTAGGGAGTGAAGCATGCATAAAGAAATCCAACACTGCATTGTACACATCCTTGTGCACTATGTCCCAATTGCACCTGTACAAACTTCTCTTTGGCCATGCTAAGTTGCTGTAAATTAGTAGAAGCAGGTAAACCTCCCTCTGCCTTCTATGCGACCCATGTAGCTATTTAACACTACGTGTCTTTGCTCCCTGCGGCTTCTTCTACTATTGCTCTGCAGCAATCCCTGCTATTGCTTATGGGACTGAATCAATAGAAAAAACGACTATGTAAAGTGCTTATACCCTTGCTGCTTGGGCTTGGATACGAAAGATAGCTATTCTTCCCATCTTCCTTCCCCACTTTCATCATGCACCAAGGCTGCTACATAGGTCTCTTCCCCCTTCTTTAGACCACCCCTGGTAAGCTGGAGGGCCGAGATCATCTTTGTCTTCTTTCCTTCTACGCTCACCGCCGGAACCATACATGGACGCCCCTCGTCCATGATTGTCAACACTCAAAGGAATGGCATGGGAATTGCCTTCGATGCCGTTTCCATGCCAAGAATGAATTGGAAGTCATCTAGAGGCACAACTGATAGGCTTGTAGTACCTGTCCATCCCCCT